TATATAATGTGATGCCAAATTTACAACACTATATATCAACACATATCCTGGATTCGTTGATGATGTCGATCGAGCCTTTCCTGATTTAGGGGTTTAGCAGGATAAATTAGGACTCATTCGACTTAGGGGTAGGGGGGTTTAGCCGCGCGCGAAAGCGGGGGGAATCTTAGAGTAGTATGTGGAATAAGAAATGTATTTATGTACTTAATAAAGTTATGAACTTCCCGGAGAATTGTATGTCATTATATCATGACTCTTTCGTGTGTTCTTGACGGAAAATATTCCACCTTATTTTTACTTTTTTGGGGGGCCCTGGAAATGTAAGATGAGATTTCCAAAAAAAAAAAGGAACCCCATGCCTATAGATGAGTGTTTACTTGGGGAGTTTGTGCTATTAAGTACTCCACCATTAACTTATGCCAGGATAGTTAATTTAATAGGGATTTTTCAGTTGTGGCCCTGAAATAGGAACCAGATGCCAGTAATAGTTCAGTTGTGTGACCCCCACAACTGGTGTCCTTGACCCTATCAAGGATGTTGTACTTTAAGGTATAATTAAAATGATGGTTTCTCACTTCTCTTATGATTGCTGTTTTTAATTTTATGTTTAGGTTTAATTTAATGTTTAATTTATTTTGATATTTAATTTTTAGCTGTTTTTGCATGTGTTCTTAAAAATTTTATGTTTTTTCCACTTAATGTAATTAAACATGATGTAAATTAAAACATACTATATCCTAGTACATGGTGTTGAGTTATGCATATTATGTACTAGAACATAGGACATATGATGAGGTAGTATAAATACTGTTTTAGAGTTATCAGAAAATAGTTTAGTTTAGAATCCTAGCTTTGGGAGTTAGGGGTGGGAGTTAAAATCTCTCTTTTTTGGCACTAGGAAGGATTTTAACCTTCAGTCTCCGGATTACAAGACCGGCGCTTTATATTTAAGCTACTAGGGCAGTTGAAATTAAATAGTTTGTTTTCAAACCATCCTGCTAATGGGTAAAAGATCAGAAATAGTGAAAAGTATAAAATGGAGGCGATTTGTCCGATGATAATGAATGGGTGTTCTACTGGTATACCTCCAATTCAAGTTAAGATTAGTACGTCAGCTACTAGGGTTCAGAATAGGAATTGGGTAAGGGGGCGGAAGGTGCTTCCTTGTTGTTTTGAGGTGTGAAGTATAGGAACTACTATTAGTACTAAAATTGAGAAAAGTAGGGCGAGGACTCCTCCAAGTTTATTAGGGATGGATCGTAAAATGGCGTAGGCAAATAGGAAGTATCATTCTGGTTTAATATGGGGCGGGGTCACTAAAGGGTTGGCAGGAGTAAAGTTTTCTGGGTCGCCTAGAAGATTTGGTGAAAATAATGCTAGGGATGCTAAAGCTGTAATTATAATAATAAATCCTAGAATGTCTTTGTATGAAAAGTATGGGTGGAATGAAATTTTGTCTGCGTCAGAATTAAGGCCAATTGGGTTGTTGGAGCCTGTTTCGTGTAGGAATAAGGCGTGTAATGCTGTAGCTCCGATGACTGCGAAGGGGAGTAGGAAGTGGAATGCGAAGAATCGAGTTAGTGTTGCATTGTCTACGGAGAACCCTCCTCAAATTCATTGAACTAGGGCGTCTCCTACGTAAGGGACTGCTGATAGTAGGTTTGTGATGACTGTGGCTCCTCAGAATGATATTTGTCCTCAAGGCAGTACATATCCTACGAATGCAGTTATTATTACTAGTAATAGTAAAATGACACCGATATTTCAAGTTTCTTTGTATAGGTAGGAACCATAATATAGGCCTCGGCCAATGTGAAGGTAAATGCAGATAAAGAAGAAGGAAGCGCCGTTTGCATGTAGGTTTCGGATAATTCAGCCATAGTTTACATCTCGGCAAATGTGTGCTACGGATGAGAAAGCGGTTGAAATATCGGAGGTATAGTGTATTGCAAGGAATAGTCCTGTTAGAATTTGTGTTATTAGACATAGTAGTAGGAGGGAGCCAAAGTTTCATCATGCGGAGATGTTGGATGGGGCTGGAAGGTCAATGATTATGTCGTTGATGATTTTAAATAAGGGATGTGTTTTTCGGGTAACCATTAAATGTTCTCGTAGTTGAATTACAACGGTGGTTTTTCAAGTCATTAGTCCTGGTTAAAATCCTGGCGGGAATTATGATATATTTTCTTGATTTGCTTTTGTTAAGTTTGGTGGTGGGTTTAATTGGAGTTGCTTCTAATCCTGCACCGTATTTTGCGGCTTTAGGGTTAGCTGTTGCGGCTGGAGTTGGGTGTGGGGTATTAGTAGGGCATGGTGGGTCATTAATTGGTTTAATATTATTTTTAATTTATTTGGGTGGAATGTTAGTGGTTTTTGCATATTCAGCTGCTTTAGCAGCTGAACCTTTTCCTGAGACGTGGGGGGTGGGGTCGGTTAAGGTTTATGTTTTTATGTATTTGTTTGGGGTGGGGTTAGCGGTTTGGTGATTTTGGTCTGGATATGGGGGTTATTGAGTCGTTGTGGATGAGTTTAAGGAATTTTTTGTTGTGCGGGGGGATGTTGGTGGAGTTTCTTTAATGTATTCGGTTGGAGGGGGGATATTGGTTATTTGTGCTTGAGTTTTGTTATTATGTCTTTTTGTAGTTCTTGAGTTAACTCGAGGTATGAGTCGGGGTGCACTTCGGGCTGTTTAGACTATAGTTAATAGGATTGTGATTAAGGCAGTAGAGATTAGGTAGAAGGTCAGATAAATTTTGATGATGTTAGTATCGGTGTTGTCAAATAATGAGGTTAGATGGTGGTGTAAGGGGTGGAGGCCTTTGGGTCCAATTTCTAGTCATTGACGATCAAATTTAGTGGCTTGTTTACCGAGTGAGAGGTTTATTTTAGGGGTTAGTCGATGTATAATTTGGGGGAAGAATCCTAGTATGTTTGAGAAATTATGTAGTGTTAGGATGGGAGTAATTTTGATTTGTTTAGAGGTTGTTGTGGCTAGTGTAATGGCAATAATAATTCCTGTGATTGTGACAATTAGTGCAGCTAGTTTTAGTGAGGGGGTTATGGTTATAGTTGGAACTTTTAGTGGTAAAAAATTTGAGGTAATGATTAATCCTGCAATGATGCTTCCTCAGGCTAGACGTTCAATAGGGGCAGTTACTTCTTTGTAGTTTTCGTTAATAGGGGATAGGGGTAGAAATCGGGGAGAGCCCATGGTTACAAAGAAGACAACTCGGAGGCTATATACTGCGGTAAATGATGTGGCAATTAGTGTTAAGGTGAGGGCTCAGGCGTTTAAGTAGGAGGTGTTAAGGGCTTCAATAATTGCGTCTTTTGAGAAGAAGCCTGCTAGAAATGGTATGCCTGTTAGTGCAAGGCTGCCAATAGTTAAGCATGATGAGGTAAAGGGTATTAGTTTATGTAATCCTCCTATTTTTCGGATGTCTTGTTCATCATTTAGGCTGTGGATAATTGAACCGGAGCAAAGAAATAGTATAGCTTTAAAGAAGGCGTGGGTGCAGATATGTATGAAGGCTAGTTGGGGTTGATTAAGACCAATGGTGACTATTATTAATCCTAGCTGGCTAGATGTTGAGAATGCTACAATTTTTTTAATGTCGTTTTGTGTTAATGCGCAAGTAGCAGTGAATAGTGTTGTTAGAGCTCCCAGACATAGACAGGTAGTTAAAGCTAGTTGATTGTTTTCTATTATAGGATGTAGTCGGATTAGTAGGAAGATACCTGCAACCACTATTGTGCTTGAGTGTAGTAGGGCGGATACTGGGGTTGGGCCTTCTATTGCGGACGGTAGTCATGGGTGTAATCCAAATTGGGCAGATTTTCCGGTGGCTGCAAGGATAATTCCCATAAGAGGCAGTGTTATATCAAAGTCTTTGGAGAGTAAGAAAATTTGTGGTAATTCTCATGAGTTTAGGTTTATTGCAATTCAAGCGATGGCTAGGATTAGTCCTACATCTCCCACTCGGTTGTATAGAACTGCCTGAAGAGCGGCTGTGTTGGCATCGGCTCGGCCATGTCATCAGCCGATAAGTAAAAATGACATAATTCCCACTCCTTCTCATCCAATAAATAGTTGGAACAGGTTGTTGGCTGTAACAAGTGTAATTATAGCAACGAGAAATAGTAATAAATATTTAAAGAATCGGTTTAGATAGGGGTCGGAGTGTATATACCATAGTGCAAATTCTAGGATTGATCAGGTTACGTATAGGGCAATGGGAGTAAAGATTAGGGAGTAGTGGTCAAATTTAAAGCTGATGGTAATGTCAAAGTTTGCAATATTTATTCAATTTCATGTGGTAATGATGGTTTCAGTTCCTTGGTCGAGGAAAATTATTAGGGGAATAGTATTGATGAAGAATGCAGTGCTTACGGCGGTTTTAACATGTTTAAGGGCCCAGTCTTGGTTTAATGGTTTTGGGTTTAGGGTTATTAGTAGTGGTCATACGAGGATTATTAGGGTAAGTAGAAGAGTGGTAATTATAATGGTATTTAGCATAGCTGCTACTTGGAGTTGCACCAAGAGTTTTTGGTTCCTAAGACCAATGGATGAACTATTATCCTTTAGGAGCTGGGATGAATGAGCCGCGGAATTTAGCCGCGGGGGTGAAGGATTAGCAGTCCTTACTGCCTTAGGCCTCTTTCGGTGGACAAGAGGAGTTTAACCTCTATTTTTAGAATCACAATCTAATGTTTTGCGTTAAACTATGTCTACAATATCACCATCCTCATATAATTTCTGGTTTTATGATTAGGAGAATGACTGGGAGGAGGTGAAGTGTTATTAATAGATGTTCTCGGGTGTGGAAGGGTTGTAGGTGAATAATGTGTTGTGGAACTGGTCCTCGTTGTGTTATTAGGAATAGATAAAGGGAGTAGGCGGCAGTAATTAGGGTTCCTGCCCCTGTTAATATTAGTGTTCATGGAGATCAGTTAAATATGGCTGTAATAATTATTAGTTCTCCTATTAGGTTAGGAAGGGGTGGTAGTGCCAGGTTTGCTAGATTAGAGATAAATCATCAAACGGCTGTGAGGGGGAAAATGATTTGTAACCCTCGGGCTAGAATTATAGTACGACTGTGGGTTCGTTCGTAGGTGGTGTTGGCCAGGCAGAAAAGAGCGGATGATACTAGGCCGTGAGCAATTATTAGTACTAATGCCCCGGTAAAGCCTCATGGGGTTTGGATAAGGATGCCTCCTGCTACTAGGCCTATGTGACTGACAGAGGAGTAGGCGATTAGGGATTTTAGGTCGGTTTGTCGTAAGCAGATGGAGCCTGTCATGATAACACCTCATAGGGCTAGTGCAATAATGGGGTATACTAGGTCTTTTGATAGGGGGTCTAGGATAATTATTATTCGTATTATTCCGTATCCTCCTAGTTTTAGTAGAACTGCTGCTAGTACTATTGATCCGGCTACGGGAGCTTCTACGTGGGCTTTTGGTAATCATAGGTGTACTCCATACAGGGGTATTTTTACTAGGAAGGCAATTAGGCACCCTGCCCATCAGATTTTGTCTCCTCATGAAGAAAGGGTGAGTGGTTGATGATACTGAATTATTAGTATTGAGAGGGTTCCTGTGTCTCGATGAAGTAGTAGGAGGGCCACTAGTAGTGGTAATGAGCCTGCTAGGGTATAGAATAAAAAATATGTTCCGGCACTTAATCGTTCGGCTTGATTTCCTCAACGGGTGATAATAATTAGGGTGGGGATTAAAGTTGCTTCAAATATTACATAAAATATGATAATTTCTGTGGCACCAAATGCTAAAATTAAGAAAGTTTGTAATGAGGCTAAAAGTGTAATGTAGCTTCGTTGACGGCTAATTGGTTCTGTTTTGATATGGTTTTGACTGGCCAGGATTATAAGTGGTAGGAGTCAACAGGTTAGTACTAGTAATGGGGTTGATAATGGGTCTGTGGCTAAGTATGTGTTGGCGGTGGATCAGCCAGTTTCTGAAGGTCATTTAATTCAAGTGAAGCTAATTAGAGCAATTATTAGGCTTTGGAAAGTTGAAGTAGTTCATAATCATTTAGGAGAGGAGAGTCAGATTGTTGGGAATAGCATAATGGTTGGAATTAAGATTTTTAACATTGCAGGAGGTTTAGGGCTTGTAGTTGGTCTGTTCCGTGGGTGCGGGCTGTGGCAACGAGCAGGGCGAGTCCTGCGCTGGCTTCACAGGCTGAGAAGGCTAGTAGTATAATAGGGGCTGCGGAGAAAGCAGTTGATTCTAGCTGTAGTGTTCATAGGGCAAGAGCAATAAATAGGGATAATATTATGCCTTCTAAGCATAATAAAGCTGATATTAAATGGGAGCGGTGGAAAGCTAGGCCTGTTAGTCCCAGTGTAAATGCTGAAGTAAAGCTAAAATATACGGGTGTCATAAGGGTGTCACGGACTTAAACCGTGATTTTCTGAGCCGAAATCAGAGGTCTTGTATTTGGACTAACTCCCTATTCGGCTCATTCTAGACCTCCTTGTAGTCATTCATAAACTAGGCCTAGTGTTAGGAGTACTAGGATGGTTGTAGCCCATAGTAGGGTATATGTAGGGTCTGGAAGTTGGTTTCCTCAAGGTAGTGGAAGAAGAAGAGCGATTTCTAGATCAAATAGTAAAAATAGAATAGCTACGAGAAAGAAGCGGAGGGAGAATGGTAATCGTGCTGATCCTAAGGGGTCAAATCCACATTCGTATGGGGATAATTTTTCTGCATCTGGATTTATTTGGGGCAGTCAGAATGATACTAATGCTAGGATAATAGATAGGATTGTAGAGATTATTAGTATAGTTATAATTAAGTTCATTATCTTTCCTTGGACTTTAACCAAGACTAGGTGATTGGAAGTCACTCGTATTAACTTAATACTAGAAAGATATGAGCCTCATCAGTAAATGGAGACGTATAGGAATAATCATACGACATCTACGAAGTGTCAGTATCAGGCGGCTGCCTCGAATCCGAAGTGATGTTCTGATGTAAAGTGATATTGAATTTGTCGTAGTAAGCAGATGGCAAGGAAGGTTGAGCCAATAATGACGTGTAGTCCGTGGAAACCTGTTGCTACGAAGAATGTTGAGCCGTATACTCCATCTGCAATGGTGAATGGGGCTTCATAGTATTCTATAGCTTGTAGGGTGGTGAAGTAGAAGCCTAGAATGATTGTAAGGGTTAATGACTGAATTGCTTGTTTTCGTCCCCCTTCTATAAGGCTGTGGTGGGCTCAGGTGACAGTGACGCCTGATGCTAGAAGGACTGCTGTATTAAGGAGTGGGACTTCAAATGGGTCTAATGTTGTGATGCCTGTTGGGGGTCAGCATCCTCCTAGCTCTGGAGTAGGGGCAAGGCTAGAATGGTAGAAGGCTCAGAAGAATCCTAGGAAGAAAAATACTTCAGAAGTAATGAATAAGATTATACCATATCGAAGGCCTTTTTGGACAGGAGGTGTATGGTGGCCTTGAAATGTGCCTTCTCGTACAATGTCTCGTCATCATTGGTATATTGTTAGGATGAGTAATACTAGGCCGAGAGATATTAGTGTTGTTGAGTGGAAATGGAATCAGATTGCTAAGCCTGATGTTATTAAAAGAGCAGCTACTGCGCCAGTAAGGGGCCATGGGCTTGGGTCTACCATATGATATGCATGTGCTTGGTGGGCCATTAGACGTTTTCTTGTAGATATAAACTTAATAGTAAAACAAATACGTAGGCTTGAATAATAGCAACTGCAACTTCTAGAAGTGTTAGTAACACTAAGAGGATGGCAGTAAGTGATGCTACTGTTGTTATAATTGGGAGTAGTGTAATAGTTGCGGTTGAGATTAGTTGAATTAATAGGTGGCCGGCTGTTAGATTGGCGGTTAGTCGTACTCCCAAGGCTAAGGGTCGAATGAATAGACTAATTGTTTCGATAATAATTAGAACTGGAATTAACAGTACGGGAGTTCCTTCTGGTAGAAGATGTCCTAGGGCTACTGTAGGTTGATTTCGGAGTCCAATGATTACGGTTGCTAATCATAGTGGGACAGCTAGGCCCATGTTTAAGGACAGTTGTGTTGTAGGTGTAAATGTATATGGGAGAAGTCCTAGAATATTAAGTGTAAGGATAAATATTATTAGGGAGGCCAAGATTATAGCTCATTTGTGTCCCCCTTTATTTAGTGGTAGTAGCAATTGTTGTGTGAAGGTTTTGATAAATCAAGATTGTAGAGAGATGAGTCGGTTGTTTTGGTAGCGATTGGTGGGAGTTGGGATGAGAATTCAAGGTAATGTTAGGGCAATAGCGATTAGTGGGATTCCAAGGTGTGTGGGGCTTATGAATTGGTCAAATAGGTTTAGTGCCATGGTCAGTTTCAGGTGTCAGATTTAAGTTTTTCGGCGGTTAGGGCTGTGACTTCATTTGTGAATGTGTGATTTAGTACTTTGCTCGGAATTACTGTTAGGAAAACTAATCAGGAGAATACAAGGATTGCAAATCATGGGGCGGGGTTTAATTGTGGCATATCACTGGAGGTGGTTGGGGGCCACCAGTCTTTAGCTTAAAAGGCTAACGCTAGTCCCTATTTAGCTTTCCAGTGAGGCGTCTTGAAGCATAAGTGAGGATCAGTTTTCGAAGTGTTCTAGAGGGACGGCTTCTACTACGATAGGCATAAAACTGTGATTTGCTCCACAGATTTCTGAGCACTGTCCATAGAATACTCCTGGTCGAGAGGTGATGAATGATGTTTGGTTTAATCGACCTGGAACGGCATCTATTTTGACTCCTAGTGCTGGGACGGCTCAGGAGTGTAGGACGTCTTCAGCTGAGACTAATACTCGAATTGGGGATTCTATTGGAATTACCATTCGGTGGTCTGTTTCTAAAAGTCGGAATTGTCCTGGCAATAAATCTTGTGTTGGGGTTATATAAGAGTCGAAAGCTAAGTTTTCGTAATCAGTATATTCGTAGCTTCAATATCATTGGTGTCCTATGGCTTTTACAGTTAGATGTGGGTCGTTTACTTCATCTATTAGGTATAGAATCCGTAAGGATGGGAGGGCGATTAAAATAAGAATTACTGCTGGTAAAATGGTTCAGACAATTTCGATTTCTTGTGAGTCTAAAATATATTTATTAGTAAGTTTAGTGGTAACTATTACAACAATAATGTATAGTACTAGGGTGCTGATTAGGAAAACAATTATTAAGGCATGGTCGTGGAAGTGCAGAAGTTCTTCTATTACAGGGGAGGCCGCGTCTTGGAATCCTAGTTGTGAGGGATGTGCCATTAAGCTATTTAGCTTAAGGTACGCAGGATTTTAACCTACAATTTTGCCTTGACAAGGCGATGTAATGTTCATTTTACTAGTACCTTATTGAAGAAAGTGGCAGAGTGGTTATGTGACTGGCTTGAAACCAGTTTACGGGGGTTCAATTCCCTCCTTTCTCGTTAATTAGTTTGGACTTGTACGAAAGCCGGCTCCTCAAATGTATGGTAGGGTGGTGGACATCCGTGTAGTCATTCTACATTTGTAGAGGTTAATTCTACGGAGAGTACTTCTCGTTTAGCGGTGAAGGCTTCTCATAAGATATATAAGAATATTACAACTGCTACTAGGGAAATAAGAGAACCAATTGATGAAATAATGTTTCATAGTGAGTAAGCATCTGGGTAGTCCGAGTATCGTCGAGGCATGCCTGCTAACCCTAGAAAATGTTGTGGGAAGAATGTAAGGTTAACACCTACGAACATTGTGCCGAAGTGGATTTTTGTTCATGTATCATGTATAGTGTATCCTGTAAATAATGGGAATCAGTGTACGAAGGCACCTATAATGGCGAATACAGCACCCATTGATAGGACATAGTGGAAGTGTGCTACTACGTAGTATGTGTCGTGGAGCACAATATCTAGGGATGAGTTGGCTAATACAATTCCTGTAAGTCCGCCTACAGTAAATAAAAAGATAAAGCCCAGGGCTCAGAGTATGGGGGTTTCTCATTTAATAGATCCCCCGTGTAGTGTTGCAAGTCAGCTAAATACTTTTACACCGGTAGGAATAGCGATGATTATTGTTGCGGATGTAAAGTATGCTCGGGTGTCTACATCTATTCCTACTGTAAATATGTGATGGGCTCATACAATAAATCCTAGGAGGCCAATGGCCATTATAGCTCAGACTATCCCCATGTACCCGAATGGTTCTTTTTTCCCGGCGTAGTAAGCTACAATATGTGAGATTATTCCGAATCCTGGAAGAATTAGAATATATACTTCTGGGTGTCCGAAGAATCAAAATAGGTGTTGATAGAGAATTGGGTCACCCCCTCCTGCAGGATCGAAGAAGGTAGTATTAAGATTTCGGTCTGTTAAAAGCATTGTAATACCAGCAGCTAGGACTGGTAGTGAGAGTAGAAGAAGTACAGCTGTAATTAGAACCGCCCATACGAATAGGGGTGTTTGGTATTGAGAAATTGCTGGGGGTTTCATATTAATAATGGTTGTGATAAAGTTAATTGCTCCTAGAATAGATGAGACTCCTGCAAGATGAAGAGAGAAAATAGTTAGGTCAACTGAAGCTCCTGCATGTGCTAGGTTTCCAGCTAGGGGTGGATAAACAGTTCATCCAGTCCCTGCACCGGCTTCAACCCCAGAAGAAGCCAGGAGTAGTAGGAATGATGGGGGTAAAAGTCAAAAGCTTATGTTATTTATTCGAGGGAATGCTATGTCTGGGGCCCCAATTATTAGTGGAATAAGTCAGTTTCCAAAGCCTCCGATCATAATTGGTATTACTATAAAGAAAATTATGACGAAAGCATGGGCAGTGACAATAACATTATAAATTTGGTCGTCACCCAGGAGGGCGCCGGGTTGGGCCAGCTCTGCTCGAATTAAGAGGCTTAGAGCTGTACCGACTATGCCGGCTCAGGCACCAAATACTAGATAAAGGGTGCCAATGTCTTTATGATTGGTTGAGAAGAATCAGCGTGTGATCGTCACAGGTAGGGTGGCCGAGAGTTTAGGCGGTGGATTGTAGCTCCATAAACAAAGGTTTAAATCCTTTTCCTATCAAGCCCCGTGGTGTATTTAAAACATCTCGGATTGCAAATCCGAGGCAGTAGGTTAATAACCTACCGGGGCTTTCCCCGCCTTTGTTGAAGAGGGCGGGGAAAGTAGATGAATGCTCGCTGGCTTGAGCGTCTAGCTGTTAACTAGGAGTTTGTAGGATCGAGGCCTTCTCATCTAGTAAGGCTTTAGCTTAATTAAAGTGTCTGGGTTGCATTCAGAAGATGTGGGATAGAGTCCTGCAAGTCTTACACAGGGACTAGGAGATTCTCACTCCTGCTTAAAGCTTTGAAGGCTTTTGGTCTTAGTGTTATCCTAAGTCTCTAGTTTATTAGTGCCTGAGCTACGGGGGTGAGGGGTAATAATATTAGGGTAGAAATTATAAAGGTAGCTAGGAGGATCGTGTTTTGTGTGTTTTGAAGACGTCATGGGGTTAGTGAATTGTTTGTGTTTGGGGAGATGGTTAGGGTTATTGAGTAGCAGAGTCGTAGATAAAAGTACAGGCTTAGTAGTGCGCTGAGTGCTATGATGGTGGCGGTTAGTGGTAAACCTTGTGTGGTTAGTTCTTGTAAAATTAGTCATTTGGGCATAAACCCTGTTAATGGTGGGAGTCCGCCTAGAGAAAGTAGTGTTAGAGCTGCTGTGGTTGTGATAATTGGTGTTTTAGTTCAATTTATTGCTAGTGTGTTGATTTTTGTTGTGGATATTAGTTTGAATGTTAAGAAGGTTGCTGCTGTTATAATAATGTATGTGGTGAGGGCTAAAATTGTGAGTTGTGGCTTGAATTGTGTGATTACAATTATTCATCCGAGGTGGGCAATTGATGAATATGCTAAGATTTTTCGTAGTTGTGTTTGGTTTAATCCCCCTCACCCTCCTGCGATGACAGATAGGAGCCCTAGGATTGTAAGTAGTTGGGGTTGGGTGAGGGGGGCGATTTGGGTAATTAGTGCAAATGGTGCTAATTTTTGTCATGTTGCTATGATGAGTCCTGTGGAAAGGTCTAGTCCTTGTATAACAGGGGGTATTCAGAAGTGTATAGGGGCTAATCCTACTTTTAGTGCTAAGGCTATTATAATTAGTGTAATTGCGGTTGGATTAGATAGGCAGTGAATATTTCATTCGCCTGTGGTTCAGGCGTTAATGGTGCTTGCGAATAGAATTGTTGCTGCGGCTGCAGCTTGGGCTAGGAAATATTTTGTGGTTGCTTCTACTGCTCGGGGGTGGTGGTGTTGTGCTATTAATGGTAGAATTGCTAATGTATTAATTTCAAGACCTATTCAGGCTAGCAGTCAGTGGGAGGTCATAAATGTTAAGGTTGTGCCTAGGCCTAGGCTAGATAAGATAATTGTAATAGTGAGGGGGCTCATATGGTAAGAGAAGGATTTTAACCTACATTTTTGGGGTATGGGCCCAAAAGCTTTAATTAGCTGATCTTACTAGAAAGTGGTGTAATGGGAGCACTTGGAGTTTTGATCTCCATAATATGGGTTCGAGTCCCTTCTTTCTAAGGAGCTGGGAGGATTTTAGCCTCCATAAGTCACTCTATCAAAGTGGTCCTTGGGCATTCAGGCACGGCTCCTTGGTTATAGTTGGGGTGGGAGTCCATTTAGTGCGATGGGTAGAGAGGCATGTCATAGGATGAGGGCTAGAGTTATGGGTAAGAAGTTTTTTCATACTAGGTGTATAAGTTGATCATATCGGAATCGTGGGTATGAGGCACGGACTCATAGGAATAGAATGGAGAGTAGTGCAGCTTTTGTTATAATATTAATAGAGGTGATTTCTGGGATGGATGGAATATGTGTGGCACCTAAAAATAAAATAGTTGATAGTGTATTTATTAGTAGGATATTGGCGTATTCTGCTAGGAATAATAGGGTGAATGGTCCTCCGGCATATTCTACATTAAAGCCTGATACTAGCTCAGATTCTCCTTCTGTTAGATCAAAGGGGGCTCGGTTTGTTTCTGCTAGGGTTGAGATAAATCATATGGCGGCTAGGGGTCAGGCTGGTAATAGTAGTCAGATTGTTTCTTGGGTTGTATTAAATATTTGTAGGGTAAAACCTCCAGTGAAGATAACAATGGATAGTAGAATAAGTCCAAGGCTTACTTCATAGGAAATTGTTTGTGCAACTGCTCGTAAGGCTCCAATTAGTGCGTATTTTGAATTTGAGGCTCATCCTGATCCCAGGATAGAGTATACTGCTAGACTAGAGAGGGCTAGGATAAATAGTATACCTAGGTTTAGTTCAGTTAGGGAGTAGGGGATGGGTATTGGTGCTCATAGAATTATGGCTAGTGTAAAGGCTAGTATAGGGGTAGCTAGAAATAAGAATGGGGATGAGGTTGAGGGGCGGACTGGTTCTTTAATGAATAGTTTAACTCCGTCTGCGATGGGTTGTAGGAGACCGTAGGGTCCTACCACGTTTGGGCCTTTGCGTAATTGTATATATCCTAGTACTTTGCGTTCAAGTAGGGTTAGGAAAGCTACTGCTAGTAGAACGGGTACAATATAAGCTAAGGGGTTGATTAGGTAAGTAATAATAATGGTAATCATAATTAAGAGGAGGATTTGAACCTCCGGTAGAAAGGGCTTAGGCCTTTTGCAATTACCGGGCTCTGCCATCTTAATAATCTTATCTTGATGTGGGTTTATGCCCTCCTTTTGTTTAATTTAGTTTGTTGCATTAAGTTAGGGTGGGGCGTATTTGGTAACATGGGCCCCCTTTTTCCGGTCCTTTCGTACTAGGAAAAGTGGCATTACAGATAGAAACTGACCTGGATTACTCCGGTCTGAACTCAGATCACGTAGGACTTTAATCGTTGAACAAACGAACCCTTAATAGCGGCTGCACCATTAGGATGTCCTGATCCAACATCGAGGTCGTAAACCCCCTTGTCGATATGGACTCTGAAAGGGGATTGCGCTGTTATCCCTAGGGTAACTTGGTTCGTTGGTCGGCAAGGTAGCCGGATCATTGTGGTCAGAATTTCTGTTATTTAGAGATGTCTCTCTTAATTTTAGGGGGTTTCCCCAGTCCGCGTGGGAGCTTTATTTTCTCCCGTGGTCGCCCCAACCGAAGATTGGGATCAGTTACTATTTAGTTTGGCTAGTAATTAGTCCTTGACATAGTTGATCTTACATCTTAAGCTCCAAAGGGTCTTCTCGTCTTGTATTTTTATACCCGCTTCTGCACGGGTAGATCAATTTCATTGACTTGAAAAGGGAGACAGTTAAGCCCTCGTTTCACCATTCATACAGGTCTTCATTTAAAAGACAAGTGATTGCGCTACCTTCGCACGGTCAAAATACCGCGGCCGTTTAACTTGTCACTGGGCAGGCAAGACCTCCTATACGTTGAAGTTTGCAGGAGGCGATGTTTTTGGTAAACAGGCGAGGCTTGTGTTTGCCGAGTTCCTTCCTTTTCTTTTAGTCTTTCCTTCAGTGGCCTTCCAGTGTGGGGTTAACGATCAGGTCGTGTGAGTATTTCTTGGTATTTGTTAGGGTCACATTTCCCTCTTTGGTTGGGTTCGGTAATTGCTGGTGGGAGGTCCGATCTAGCATACACGTAGGCTTGGAGAAGGGGGTTCCTTCTTATTACTCATTTTAGCAGTATCTTTTCCATGTTGGCATGGAGTGGCCTAATAGGGTTAGGGGTTTTAGATTACATATTTAGATAATAGATTTTATTCTGCCGGAGCTTTAACGCTTTCTGTTCAGGTGGCTGCTTTTAGGCCCACTGGAGCAGTATGTCTTGTTTAATATAATCTTTAACCTCCTGATGAGATTGTATTCTGTTTCACAAGGGCTGTACCCCTTGTGAATAACTCTCACATATTTCTTTGGCTCGTTTATTTTAAGTTGTTTATTGAGTTAAGGAGTGTGAGGCTGAACTTTTATTCATTTCTTAGGCAACCAGCTATAACTAAGTTCGGTAGGTCTGTCACCTCTACCTGGAGATCTTCCCACTCTTTTGCCACAGAGACGGGTTGGCCCTAGTTAATAGGCTGTCTCGGGGTAGCTCACTTAGTTTCGGGGCTTTGAACTAAAGCGCACTTTGCTCAGGGGGGCTGGCTAAATCATGATGCAAAAGGTACGAGGACTAGTCTCTGCTTTGTTGTGCTTTAATGATTTGTTTCATTTCTCTTTCAGCATTCCCTTGCGGTACTGTTTCTATAGCTTTAAAGTGGTGCCTTTTTTGTCTCACATACTTTGGCGGTAAAATGTTTTAATTTATCTAATTGTAGTTGTATTAAGGTTTTTAATGTTGTATTATTTACTTAGTTGTTAAAGCTAGCTGTTTGGCTCAGGGCGATCCAATTTGCATGGATGTCTTCTCGGTGTAAGGGAGATGCTTTACTATCTCAGCCACGTCCTGATTATTCCAAGTGCACCTTCCGGTACACTTACCATGTTACGACTTGCCTCCCCGTAATGGTGTGTATATTATTATGAATTTATTTTGGGTGTATTTTATGAGGGGAGAGTGACGGGCGGTGTGTGCGCGTCTCAGAGCCTAATTCAAAAGTACTCTCTATTTACTTTTTACTACTAAATCCACCTTTAAGCACTTATTTCAGTGTGCTATCCGTAATTATTCTGTAATAGAAAATGTAGCCCATTTCTATCCACTTCGTACGCTACACCTCGACCTGACGTTTTTGGGTGAACCCATTTTGCTTACTATTATACCTTCACAGGGTAAGCTGACGACGGCGGTATATAGGCGGGGAAGAACAAGAAGTGGTGAGGTTTAACGAGGGTTATCGGTTCTAGAACAGGCTCCTCTAGGTGGGTCTGAGACACCGCCAAGTCCTTTGGGTTTTAAGCTGCGCTCGTAGTACCCTGGCGGATGTTTTTGTAATGTGACATCTAGGTTTATGGCTAAGCATAATGGGGTATCTAATCCCAGTTTGTTTCTTAGCTTTCGTGGGGTCAGGTAAAGTTTTATTTAAAGCTACTTTCGTGTTTGGATTTCGTATCTTCGGGGTGCGTATGACGGCTTAGAAGGTCTTTAGCTTTATTTTTTATACCCTTAACCACCCTTTACGCCGTGTCTATCAACTGGGGTCTTTCGTATAACCGCGGTGGCTGGCACGAATTTTACCGACCCTTTTAGCGCTAACTAAGTCAAGTTTACACTTATAGCTTAATGTTTATTACTGCTGAGATCCCTTGGGGGTGTGGCGTAGCAAGGCGTCTTGGGCCTAATTAAAAAGTGCCTGATGCCTGCTCCTCGTCCCCGGTCGGGGGATTGAGGGCATTCTCACAGGGGTGCGGATACTTGCATGTATAAATTGGGCTAAAGCTGATAGTAAAGTCAGGACCAAACCTTTGTGCCTGTGGAACTTTCTAGGGTTCATCTTAACATCTTCAGTGTTATGCTTTTATTTAAGCTACACTAGC